ATTAGTTACTAGTTTACTTGACTCAAGAGTTGCTCAAGGAATCTGTTGATTCCAACTTTCAGGAGGGGTAGATGTCCCAGATGATGAATTGATTTCTTACCTATGTTACTCTATTTTTGTCAGTACCGTCTATAATTATAAAAATTGCTGAATCAAAAACTTTCAATTGAACTTATCCTTTCAATTGGTATTTTTGCTTATCCTCGTATCTTTCAAAAATGGAAACTTAGGGAAGTGCTTTATAAACATATGTATAAAAAAAACATATTGTATTTAAATTTATCCTCTTCATGCTTACTATAACTAGTTATTTCGGTTTTCTACTAGCAGCTTTGACTATAACCTCAGCTCTATTTATCGGTCTAAACAAGATACGACTTATTTGAAATTAATTGCATGAACCATTCCTAAAAAAAAACCTTCTGTGGTAGTTCATATATTTTATAGTTCCTTACCCGGTCAATTTCCAATTCTTGGTCATTGAGATTCATGGGTAATACGGATTAATATTTAAGGATAGAATAGATATATTACCTCTCCTTTTCTCCGTTCAAAGAAATTGAAATGATTGAAGTTTTTCTATTTGGAATTGTCTTAGGTCTAATTCCTATTACTTTGGCTGGATTATTCGTAACTGCATATTTACAATACAGACGTGGTGATCAATTGGACCTTTGATTAATTAACATCTCTTTTTTTTTGATTGACCTCCTACTTTCTTTTTCTTTAATCTACAGGAGGTCAAATTAAGATTGCTGTTCAAGTATTTCAGTGTAATTTTCAACCGAACAAATAACAAGAATGGAATCACGCTCTGTAGGATTTGAACCTACGACATCGGGTTTTGGAGACCCACGTTCTACCGAACTGAACTAAGAGCGCTTTATTATCACAAAAATAATTTTGTGACCCAATTTGTCTTGCATGTATATACTATCATAAAAAATATAATAAACTATCATAAAAAATATAATAAAATTAAAGATTTATTTTGTATATCCAATTTTAATCAATTTCAATTGATCCCTCGTTACTGCCCATAAGTAATAGGTAGGGATGACAGGATTTGAACCCGTGACATTTTGTACCCAAAACAAACGCGCTACCAAGCTGCGCTACATCCCTTTCAATTGGCCTACAGTGTCATTGTAGAGAATCTCTGTCTTGTTTTCCACATCTTTATTTCTTCCATTAATATACACAAACTATCTTGCTATTTCTTCTTTTTTGTCTCATATATCATATAACATATAATAATAAAAGACTTATATTATATACGTATTAAATAAAGATAAAACCCGCCGTAAAGTAAAAAAAAAAATGAATATTTTTCGGGAAGTCTCAGGTAGAAGTAAAAAGGGACTTATTTTTTTGTTTTAAGAAAAGGAATATCGACTATCTACTGTACTGACTACTGTACTGAATCGTTGTACATTTCAAGTCAAGTTGTACATTTCAATTTGAATTAGGGATTCTACGTACAAATACAAGTGGTCAGTCGTTAACTACATATACACATCGGGTCATATATGTATTACCATTATGTAATACATTGTAGAATAAAATTACAATAACGAATAAAGAAGGAGGATTTTCAATGCGAGATCTAAAAACATACCTCTCCGTGGCACCGGTAGTAAGTACTCTATGGTTCGGGTCTTTAGCGGGTTTATTGATAGAGATCAATCGTTTATTTCCGGATGCGTTGATATTTCCTTTTTTTTCATTCTAGTTAGTGAGATGGGGGGGGGTGAAGAAGATTAGAGATACAATCAAATATCTGTGACTAATCCCTCTCCTTCTCTTCTTTTTTTTATTTTATAAACGGAAATGTGATGGCTGTAGCAACAATATCATACAAGATACTTAAATGAAATACTGTACAGCGATTTTTATTTATTATAAAGTATAAATTAAATATAGTTAGAAATCATTATATTTCTTATTATTATTATAGTGATTATTGATTGATTGAAATTGAAAGGAAATCTTTCATAATTTTATTTGGAGTTAGCAACTTCTATTTTTTTTTTTTTTTTCGTTCCTTTCTTCTTCCCTTCGGATTGGAAAATAGAAAAATGGAGTCAGTCAAAAACCCAAAGGAGGTTCATGGCCAAGGGTAAAGATGTACGAGTAACGGTTATTTTGGAATGTACCGCTTGTGTTCGAAACCGTGTTAATAAAAAATCAATGGGCATTTCCAGATATATTACTCAAAAGAATCGACATAATACGCCCGGTCGATTGGAATTGAGAAAATTCTGTACCTTTTGTTACAAACATACGATTCACGGTGAAATAAAGAAATAGATCGAACCGATCGCCTCCGTGTCCGCCTTCCAATCCAAGGAAGGTGAAAAACGACATATTATATATAACATAACCATTTCTATAACATATATTAAATATAAACAAATCCTATTTATTAATTAATTCTAAATCATTTTTGATCGTTTTTGTTTTGATCCGATCGAAATAGGAGTAGGATTTTCGGGATAAGGAATAAACAAACCATGGATAAATCCAAGCGATTCTTTCTTAAATCCAAGCGATCTTTTCGTAGGCGTTTGCCCCCGATCCAATCGGGGGATCGAATTGATTATCGAAACATGGGTTTAATTAGTCGATTTATTAGTGAACAAGGAAAAATATTATCTAGACGGGTGAATAAATTGACTTTAAAACAACAACGATTAATTACCGTCGCTATAAAACAAGCTCGTATTTTATCTTCGTTACCTTTTCTTAATAATGAGAAACAATTTGAAAGAAGCGAGTCGACCACTCGAACTGCTGGTCTGAGAACTAAAAATAAATAACTCTTCAATTGAATCAAAATAAAATTCCAATCCGAACTCAAACGCGAATTTACGTTTTGTTCGAAAACTTTGAGAATCCAGGTTTGATTATCGTGTCGTAAGAAAAAAATAATTGGGAAAGAAGAATAAATCTTTTTTTATTGAACGTGTTTGTTCATTTTGACAACTTTCTCATAGGATGATATTTTATCATACTAATTTCTACTCTACCTTCCCGGAGTTCATTCTCCAGGGAACTCCATTTAAAACATTCCAACGGATTCCTTCCAATCTCCTTATTTTATGATCTCATTAGAAATCATATAAAAACAATTCCTATTTAATATAGCTATTTGTGCAAGTATTTTACGATTAAGAAGCAACTGCCCCTTGTACAGATTGTGTATTAGTCTACTATAACTATAGTATACATTATTGTCTCGACTTACTGCATTTATCCGAGTGATCCACAAACGCCGAAAATCTCTCTTTTGCCTATCTCTATCCCGATGAGCTGAAACCAAAGCTCTTATTTTCTGTTGAGTAATAGTCCGAGTAAGTCTTGAATGAGCCCCTCGAAAGCTTGAGGCAAATAAACGAATTTTTGTTCTACGTCTTCGAGCTATATATCCCCGTTTAATTCTGGTCATTGAATAAATGAAACTTTGATGAATAACTAATTGATTTCTTTTCTTTCAGTTATTTTCTTCCCCTTTCCTAGTCTATTAATAACAAAACGGATTCTTCCAATGTATAAAACAAAATTCCAATGGCTTTTGCTACTATAACCTTCCCGACCACGATTTTTTTTATAGGCTTTCGCCTCGAAATAATAAATTTTTTTGATACTAGGTATCAAAAAAAACATAGTAAATCAAAAAGTAGTAAATATAAATGGGTATAGTGGGTTCCATCGTTTCTATGGTTTCTTCGTAAACGGTGAGGTCCTCTCTATACACCGGAGCCCCTTCTTTCATTTAATGAATGTTATTGTTAACTTGTACAGTTCACACTCTTTGGCTCTACCCATAATTATCTAGTAATAGGTCTTTCACAACGAAACCCACCGATACAGTAACGGTATTTAATTATGAAGATTAGCTGAGTAGCTGACCCTGTTAGTCCGTTCTTGCAAGAGTCAAGAATAAGGGCATAACCTTTCCGCCTTTTAAATCGGATTTCCCTGCTTAATGGATACCATTTTCTACCAATGGGGAATTCTTTCTCGTCGTAAATTAAAAATTGAAATGATTGGGTTTGGTACCAATGAAAACCATAAATTTGATAACACAATAGAAAGATATGATAGATCTTTTTTATTTTTAGATTTACCTTTTTTAGTTTTAGATAGTAAATGGGCTTCTTTCATTCTATCCTATTCATTGGTCCTGATCGCTAATACTGGATCAATTGTTTTCTTTCTTTTGGCCTAGCACATTATCTGAACGAGTCGCACATACACCCTAGTACATGTTCCTCGTCGCTGAGGACATCCCCGAAGAGCAGGAGATTTCGTGACATTTTTGATTGACTGTCTTGTGTTTCTAATAAGTTGTTTAATAGTTGGCATGTTGAATCATATACATAATGAGCTGGTTTAGATCGATCCTAACCGGATGATTATGAATCATTTCTATATTAATAGATTAATTATTAATTAATAGAATATTAAACCCGGTAAGACGATAAAATAGAAAATCGCGGATTTGCGTGAAACCCCTGTTCTGTTAGTTTTAGTTTTTGTTATTTTTTTTAACCGCTACACGATCAACAATTCCATGAGCTTGGGCTTCTGTTGCTGACATAAAAATATCTCTTTCCATGTCTTCGGAAACAACCCATAAAGGTTTGCCTGTTCTTTGTACATAAACCCTTGTGATGGTTTCGCGCAGCTTCAGTAGTTCTTCCGCTTCCAGGACAAATTCTCCCGTCTGTGCCTCATAAAAAGCACTAGCAGGTTGATGCATCATTACCCTGATAATATAACATAATAGATAGTTCCTCTATCTTGCATGATGAAAGTCGAAGAGATAAAGAATACTAAAATAAATAGTACGAAAAAAAAGATAGAATTGAACAACCGTACAGGCATCTTTTGCGCATTGCATACGGCTCTACAATGGAATTCACTTTTACCTTTTTTTACCTTACATCGAGGAAATAGAAAAAAAAAATAGAAAATATACATATATATAGAGTCTGTCAGATTCACATAGGTAAATGATCCACTAACCACCCTTCCTTTTGGAGTAGTTAAAAAATACTATGATGGCTCCGTTGCTTTATTATTTCGTCTGTTATTTAGCAATCCCAAAGTTTCTTTTTTTTTTTCAATACAAATAAATAAGATTTTTTTTACTTATTTATGTTTTTTTTTTTTTTTTTATTTTCGTATTCTTTCATAACATAAATATTGTTATCTTCGGTGTGAAAACAAAAAAGTTTGTGACGCTGAAATAGGTCTCCCGATAGATCAGATAAAATTGGAAATACCCTTTCTTTATCTCATACTACTCTTTCGATACATAATGTAAGTATTTTGAAAAATTTTTCTTTTTATATCGAATTCGAAGTGCCATGCTATTATTACTTAATATTCATATTTCCTATAGCGCGAAGGCATAGTCTTCGTTTTTTCTCTCAAATCCAATAAAAAACTCATTGGCGCCAAGCGTGAGGGAATGCTAGACGTTTGGTAATTTCTCCTCCGACCAGAATAAAAGATGCCATTGAAGCGGCTAATCCCATGCATACTGTCTGTATATCTGGTCGCACAAATTGCATAGTATCATAAATAGCTACTCCGGGTATTAGCCACCCGCCAGGAGAGTTTATAAACAAATACAGATCTTTGGTATCGTCCTCTATACTGAGATATACCATAAGACCAATAAGTTGATTCGAGATCTCGTTATCAACCGGTTGGCCTAAAAAAAGTAATCTTTCTCGATAAAGTCGGTTGATTGGGATAAAATTGTATCCCTTAGGAACCGTACATGCGCCTTTTGATGCATACGGTTCAACACAAATTGCGAAAAAAAAAAGAATCAATGTGTAGATTCTAGCTTTCTTTCTTTTTTTATATTCATAGCAGGCTCTTTTTAACTTGTAAAAAAGGGGGGCTTTTTCTTTCATGTTTCAAGAAAGATGAGTTTTGGCCTGTTTTAATTTATATATAAATTAAAAACATATAAATAAAAAAAAAATTCACTAAACTTATCGGACTAACTTCTCATTGATGTATTGTTTCATCGGGATCCAATCCAAATCACGATGTAATTTTCTTGTTCCTGAACGGTCTTCTTCAACTTTTTTTAGGTTTAGGCTCTACTCCGAGTAAAGATCTGCCCGATTTGGATTTGCACATATAGGACAAATGCCCCAATACCACGTCTTTTTGCTACGACTTCCTTTTTTTTTTTTTTATTCCATGTCTCCCGCCAAATAGTAAATATTCAATGCATTCATCACATTACTCGATTGATTAACAGTTTGAGATCGTTATTTTATATCATTATTATATATTATAAGTGGAAAATCTTTATAAATAGAATATGATATAAGTGGTAATCATAGATATATTACCAATTGTTTTTTTTTTTTCTAAACGGAGCCTGTATATTAATATTATATTTCATTTTTTTGGTCTAACCAAGCCAACCATAAATTATAAATTATTATAATTAAGAATATTAATCTGTATACCCCCCTAAAAAATAGATTGAATTGCACTTCATTGTATTTCACGCTCCAAATTTTTGATGATTCAATCAACCTTTCTTGGGCGAAAGAGAGGATATCTCGATCGGGTAAGAGAACGGGGAAATACCATATGACCAAATATATCTGACAAGTCGCACTATACGTCAATCCACGATGCATCTTCCTCTCCAGGGTTTCGAAAAGGAACTTTTGGAACACCAATAGGCATTAAATGAAATAAAAATTAATTACTATAGCTCACTTTGATGTGAAAGCGTAACAATGTATTTATTGTCTTAATAATATTGTTCTTTATCCTATTTTATCCATAGATCGAATAAGTTTATAAAAAAGGAAGACAGAAATACTAAAGGAAAATTCTTTCAAATAGGTCCTTTGAATGATGAAAAAAAAAAATATAAATGCAGTCACTCATATAAAAGGTATCAACCTCTTACCATTGCGTATTGGTACTTATCGGGTGTAGAATAGATCTGCTTCCTTTTGTTCCTACAAACAAAATTGTTCCATTATTACTAAAAGAATAGAACAAATATTAATCCTTTCCCCGAGATAATCCACTCAAAAGGGAAGGTCTATAGTATAGTTTTTTTCCAGTGCAATAAAGTTACATAGTGTCTATTTTTCGTTGATAGAGGGGTATTTCCATGGGTTTGCCTTGGTATCGTGTTCATACCGTCGTATTGAATGATCCCGGTCGTTTGCTTGCTGTCCATATAATGCATACAGCTCTGGTTGCTGGTTGGGCCGGTTCGATGGCTCTATACGAATTAGCGGTTTTTGATCCCTCTGACCCTGTTCTTGATCCAATGTGGAGACAAGGGATGTTTGTTATACCCTTCATGACTCGTTTAGGAATAACCAATTCATGGGGCGGTTGGAGTATCACAGGAGGGACTATAACGAATCCGGGTATTTGGAGTTACGAAGGCGTGGCCGGTGCACATATTGTGTTTTCTGGCTTATGCTTTTTGGCAGCTATCTGGCACTGGGTGTATTGGGATCTAGAAATATTTTGTGATGAACGTACAGGAAAACCCTCTTTGGATTTGCCCAAAATCTTTGGAATTCATTTATTTCTTTCAGGGCTGGCTTGCTTTGGTTTTGGCGCATTTCATGTAACAGGATTGTATGGTCCGGGAATATGGGTATCCGATCCTTATGGACTAACCGGAAGGGTACAATCTGTAAATCCGGCGTGGGGTGTGGAAGGTTTTGATCCTTTTGTTCCGGGAGGAATAGCCTCTCATCATATTGCAGCAGGGACCTTGGGCATATTGGCGGGTCTATTCCATCTTAGCGTCCGTCCGCCCCAACGTCTATACAAAGGATTACGTATGGGAAATATTGAAACCGTCCTTTCCAGTAGTATCGCTGCTGTCTTTTTTGCAGCTTTTGTGGTTGCTGGAACTATGTGGTATGGTTCGGCAACTACCCCGATTGAATTATTTGGTCCCACTCGTTATCAATGGGATCAAGGATACTTTCAACAAGAAATATATCGACGAGTTGGTGCTGGGCTAGCCGAAAATCAAAGTTTATCCGAAGCTTGGTCTAAAATTCCTGAAAAATTAGCTTTTTATGATTACATCGGCAATAATCCAGCAAAGGGGGGATTATTCAGAGCGGGCTCAATGGACAATGGGGATGGAATTGCTGTTGGGTGGTTAGGACACCCTATTTTTAGAGATAAAGAGGGTCGTGAACTTTTTGTACGTCGTATGCCTACTTTTTTTGAAACATTTCCGGTTGTTTTGGTAGACGGAGACGGAATTGTTAGAGCCGATGTTCCTTTTAGAAGGGCAGAATCGAAATACAGTGTCGAACAAGTAGGTGTAACTGTTGAGTTCTATGGCGGCGAACTCAATGGAGTCAGTTATAGTGATCCCGCTACTGTGAAAAAATATGCTAGACGTGCTCAATTGGGTGAAATTTTTGAATTAGATCGTGCTACTTTGAAATCCGACGGTGTTTTTCGTAGCAGTCCGAGGGGTTGGTTTACTTTTGGACATGCTTCGTTTGCTTTGCTCTTTTTCTTCGGACACATTTGGCATGGTGCTAGAACCTTGTTCAGAGATGTTTTTGCTGGTATTGACCCCGATTTGGATGCTCAAGTAGAATTTGGAGCATTCCAAAAACTTGGAGATCCAACTACAAGAAGACAAGTAATCTGATAGAATATTGTTTTGTTATTTTTCGTTTTTAGTTTTGTGAGTAGGGTACCAGATAAATCTTGATTTGAATCGCTACCTTTTCTTTGACTCTTGCTCTTTCTTTATCCGGGAGACGATCCCAAATAAACAGGTATGGAAGCTATAATTGTATGTAAACCACGATCGAATCTATGGAAGCATTGGTTTATACATTCCTCTTAGTCTCAACTTTAGGAATAATTTTTTTCGCTATCTTTTTTCGAGAACCACCTAAAGTTCCAACTAAAAAGGTGAAATGATTTTTCATTATCTCAATTGAAAGTAATGAGCCTCCCAATATTGAGAGGCTCATTACTTCAACTAATCTCCGTGTTCCTCGAATGGATCTCTTAGTTGTTGAGAGGGTTGCCCAAAAGCAGTATATAAGGCGTACCCAGTAAAACTTACAAGTAAACCCGATATAAAGATGGCAACTAGGGTTGCTGTTTCCATTATTATATAGTTTCAAGACCACAATGGGTCTATGATAAGATCATTTATTTACAACGGAATGGTATACAAAGTCAACAGATCTCAATGAATATAAAATACGATTTATGGCTACACAAACCGTTGAGAGTAGTTCTAGATCTGGTCCAAGACGAACTGCTGTAGGGAGTTTATTGAAACCATTGAATTCAGAATACGGTAAAGTAGCTCCTGGGTGGGGAACTACTCCTTTGATGGGTATCGCAATGGCCCTTTTTGCGGTATTCCTATCTATTATTTTGGAGATTTATAATTCTTCCATTTTACTGGACGGAATTGGAATGAATTAGATTCACAAGAACTAGTAACTAGCTTTTCAATACAAAGTGAAGCATTTAGGTCTCTGATTTTTATCCCATTCTATTTTGGTAGTTCGATCGTGAAATTTCTTTGTTTCTGTAGTTCCGGAATATGAGTGGGTGACTTGTTATAATTGATCCTATGGATAGTACAGAGAATGCGTCTGTCATCTTGATAGAGATGGTTTTACTTCGTCGGATATTCATTCTAGTATCTGAAGCACGGAATATAGGAAATAGATTCCAAAGTATTATTAGCACTATGATTCATCCTTAATATTCAGACCACGTGTCCGGACTTCCATTTTTTTTTTTTTTTCAAAGAGTTAGATTTAGAAGTTATAAATCGAAATATTTTTATTTTTTCAAACTCCTATTTACGCTTATTTTGATCAAAGGACAAGGGTGTCGTTGGATTTTTATTCATTCTAGTTATTCATTGAATAAGTGATAATCCAACAGTTCTTACTCAAGGAATTTTTGGAATTAGTTTATAAAG